ATTGGATCTCATCAAAGGAAAATGACTTTTTGAAAAAATGATTGTTTTTACAAAGAATCCTTATTTCTTGTCGAAATGTAATGACTAAAAGAGCTACTGAAAATAATGATCCACATAAAAGAGCTGCATAGCCCAATACCATCATACTTACGTGCATCATTAACCACTGGGATTGGAGGGCGGGTACTAATATTTCGGATTGATGCATTTCAGTTAAAAGACCTGAAGTAGCAAATCCTTGGGTAACAAGAGCACTTGGCGCGGTTATTGTACTTAAATGATTTTTATTATATTTTTTAATAGATGGAACTATATGAATAATGCAAAAACTCCATGAAAGGAAAATTAATGATTCATACAAATCACTTAATGGGAAATGCCCCAAATAAATCCAACGAGTGACTAATAATCCTGTTATAGAGAAAAAAGTAGCTCTCATGCCCTTTTCTGACGAATCATAAAGTCCTACGATTTCGTCGCCTAATAATAAGGTTAGCAAATGAATTGCAATTACAATTGAAACGACCGAAAAGGAGATATGAGTTAATATATGCTCTAAAGTCGAAAATATCATAAATATAATTTGTTTCTTCGCCTTTACTTAAAAAAAAAATAAGATTCCGGAATATAAATCGGGAATTTAATTCATTATTCATTATAGGTATTAATGTATCTCTTTTAGAATAGAAGATGCCATGCCGCCACTCGGACTCGAACCGAGATGCTCAAGCACTGCTTCCTAAGAGCAGCGTGTCTACCAATTCCACCATAGCGGCTTGCTCGAAATCATAATAACAAATTTTTATTCAATCGTCGAGATTGAACTAATCAATTCAATGCAATATATTTTAGGAAACATAAAATTTGATGAATAAAAATTTGTTTAAATGGGGATTTGGCCGTTCATTTTAGGGTGTTTATATTATAAGTTTTTTTTACTTAACAATGGGTTTCACACAGTTTTTTTCCTGAACTATAACTGTGTAACGAGAGAGTTCGGGGCCCCCGTTCATACATATAACTCAAAAGAAAAGTTTATTTATCATTTCAATTTTTTACTAATTTCAATTTTTTACTAATTTCAATTTTTTACTAATTAATTTTTCATTTATCTGATTTCATGAATCTAAAAAAATGTATTTTAATCAAAAACATAGGATTTGTGTGTATGACAATTTTATTTTACAACAACACCCCCAAAAATCTATGTAATTGTATAGCTTTGTATACAAATTGTATTAATCATTAGGATTTTCGTTGGGTAGATAATTTGTGTTAGCATTTATCAAATCAATTAGATATTAGGTCGGATATATCATATAACAAAAAATTGTATTTCTATTGCGTACTTAAAAAAGTTCTTTCTCTTTATATTTATAAAGGAATATAGAATTAAGTTCTAAAAATATATCTTAGTCGATCTTACAGTGCAAACAAACATAGCATCTAGTTTGAATCACTAAAAATGGATATATTCTTTCTACATAATATCCACCCAAAGAGGAAAGTTTTTTATCGATTAGATTGCAGGCAATAGTATATATTGATTCAGGGAAATAATGAGTCGAAAGTTACAAAATAAATTTGAAATTTAATAAACGAGTTTCGACGCCCCATTGATTTATTTTGATTAAAGATCTTATATTTTCTTCTTATAAGAAAAATATTATTGTGAAAAAAGTCGATGGGGAAAATAAGAATCCCCATCTTAAATTAAAAATAATAAAACATACTAAAAAAATGTTAAACTTTGTATCTTGTCTTTTTTTCAAACAAAAAAGTACCATTTTTCTAATTGAATAAACAGAAGAATTCTTATTCGACATATCCTAGGAGCGAAGCGAATTCCATTTCATATTGATCCGTTCAAACTAATTTAATTAAGGAAAGGAAATCATTCATTTTATATTCTAAACGAGACTTTTTTCAAGTCAGGACGGTTCAGATTATTCTAACGTTTGATTATTTAGTTGGCGTACAAAAAAACTTTTTGAATTCCCGGTAGAAAGAGATTTCGCTAACGCAAAAGCCTTTAGCGCGGCCCAACACCCTTTCCTTTTCCAAAAATTTTTACGAATACGCTTTTTCGACATAGAAGTACGTTTTTTTGGAACTGCCATTCAAAAACTAAGAGGCTACTCATTGTTATAGTTGGATGTCAAAGACATCTGGTTATTGTTCAAAACAAATCATTACTATTCATTATCGATCCATTTACTCTCTAAATGATATGCGTTTTATAATTTTATAAATAAAATTTATAATATATCTAAAAAAATATATAGATAGGTAAAAATAAATAGATAAACTAAAGTTTAAAATCGCATAAAATCTTACTAAGAAAAAAAGTACACCTAATTAAAATTAAAAAAAATTCGAATAAAACTAGTAATTAATCTAATTTTTTGTAGCTATCTGTTAAAGGTTACGTGACTTGATAAAAGCCAATTTGGTAATTCCCTTTTTTAATTCTATGTTATATAAAGTAAAATGCTGATAACCTTTCTTCTAGATATAAATATCTATTCATTGGAATTGAAGTATTTGGAATAGCAGAGAATCATTCAGTTACACAATGAATTAGTTAGTGATTATTAAAAAATTAACTAAAATAACCAGTTCTTGTCTTAGTTTCTTAGATTACATTACTTGACCTTAATAGATTCTATGAGTCATATCATAATCAAGTACTATTTTTTGGTGTAATTCTTTATCCTTTCTCTATAGATATAAATTTTCGAAATATAGAATTTTCATTTTATGTCTTTTTTTCATAAATATCTTAATCTTATTTAATAATTAAGTATTTCCCTTTCAATCTCAAAAGAGCTAAAATAAACTAACCGGTGAATCGGAAACAAGTAATTAAGAATAAGAATAAAAGGGTTTTATTTTTATGGAACATACATATCAATATGCATGGATCATACCTTTCCTTCCACTTCCAATTCCTATGTTACTAGGAGTGGGACTTCTCCTTTTTCCAACAGCAACAAAAAATCTTCGGCGTATGTGGTCTTTTGCTAGTGTTTTATTGTTAAGTCTAGTTATGTCTTTTTCGGTCAATCTGGCTATTCATCAAATAAATAGCAGTTCTATTTATCAATATGTATGGTCTTGGACCATCAATAATGATTTTTCTTTAGATGTCGGCTATTTGATTGATCCACTTACTTCTATTATGTCAATATTAATTTCTACAGTTGGAATTTTGGTTCTTATTTATAGTGACAATTATATGTCTCATGATCAAGGATATTTACGATTTTTTGCTTATATGAGTTTTTTCAATACTTCCATGTTGGGATTAGTTACTAGTTCTAATTTAATCCAAATTTATATTTTTTGGGAATTAGTTGGAATGTGCTCATATTTATTAATAGGTTTTTGGTTCACACGCCCTAGTGCGGCAAATGCTTGTCAAAAAGCGTTTGTAACTAATCGTGTAGGGGATTTTGGGTTATTATTAGGAATTTTGGGTCTTTATTGGATAACAGGTAGTTTCGAATTTCGAGATTTGTTCGAAATATGTAATAACTTGATTTATAATGATAATAATGGGACAAATTTTTTATTTGTTTCTTTGTGTGCTTTATTCTTATTTGCAGGGGCGGTTGCTAAATCAGCACAATTTCCCCTTCATGTATGGTTACCCGATGCAATGGAGGGGCCTACTCCTATTTCGGCTCTTATACATGCTGCTACTATGGTGGCGGCGGGAGTTTTTCTTGTAGCCCGCCTTTTTCCTCTTCTCATAGTCATACCATACATAATGAATCTAATATCTTTGATAGGTATAATAACAATATTATTAGGAGCTACTTTAGCTCTTGCTCAAAAAGATATTAAGAGGGGTTTGGCCTATTCCACAATGTCTCAATTGGGTTATATGATGTTAGCCCTAGGTATGGGGTCTTATCGAACTGCTTTATTTCATTTGATTACTCATGCTTATTCCAAAGCATTATTGTTTTTAGGATCCGGATCGATTATTCATTCAATGGAAACTATTGTTGGATATTCTCCAGAGAAAAGTCAGAATATGGTTCTTATGGGTGGTTTAACAAAACATGTGCCAATTACAAAAAATACTTTTTTATTGGGCGCACTCTCTCTTTGTGGTATTCCACCACTTGCGTGTTTTTGGTCCAAAGATGAAATTCTTAATGATAGTTGGTTGTATTCACCTAGTTTTTCAATAATAGCTTGTTTCACCGCAGGATTAACCGCATTTTATATGTTTCGGATCTATTTAGTTACTTTTGAAGGATATTTAAACGTTCATTGTAAAAATTACAGTGGAAAAAAAAGTAGCTTGTTCTATTCAATATCTCTATGGGGTAAAGAAGGTTCAAAAAAAATAAAAAAAAAAATCCGTTTATTAACTCTATTAAAAACGAATAAAAATGAAAATAAAAAGGATTTTTTTTTTTCGAAGAAGGTATATCGACTTGATGGTAATGTAAGAAAGATGATACGACCCTCTATTACTATTAATCAATTTGTCAATAAAAACACTTTTTTGTACCCCCAGGAATCGGACACTACTATGTTATTCCCTATGTGTGTATTAGCCCTATTTACTTTGTTCGTTGGGGCCATAGGAATTCCTTTCAATCACGAAAGAATGGATTTTGATATATTATCGAAATGGTTAAATCCAACTATAAACCTTTTACATAAAAATTTGAATAACTATGATGGGGATTGGTATGAATTTGTTATAAATGCAATTTTTTCAGTCAGTATATCTTTTTTTGGAATATTTTTATCGTCTATTTTATATAGTCCCGTTTATTCATCTTTACAAAATTTGGATTTAATTAATTCATTTGCCAAAAAAGGTACTAAGAGAATTTGGGGGGATAAAATAATAAATAAGGTATATAATTGGTCATATTATCGTGGGTACATAGATGCTTTTTATGAAACCTCCTTAACTAACGGTATAAGAGGCTTGGCGGAACTAACTCATTTTTTTGATGGAAGGTTAATTGATG